AAACCGGTGTATAAAACCGGCACCAACCACAAAGACTGACATATCCTCTTCATACCAGCACAATATGTATCAAGAGAACGATTTGCTAATGTGCTCTTATTCAAGCTCAAGCCGCTCAAAAAAGAACCTTCAGATTACTTCGAGAACACCTTATATAATTGCTTTTTCCGAGGCCGAAGAAAAACTATTTACTTTTGGTACAAAGGGCAATTCTTTATAAGTATGAAATTCCGAGGGAGAAGAGTGTTTTCACTCTAAAGAAACCCCTTCTTTTCAACCTAAAAAGGTTTCTTCTGTAACAAAAAGATCAAAAACAAGATAAAAAAACCAAATAACACCCAAAATAGAAATAATAGACCCCAAAGAACTAATGGAATTTCAGCCCAAAAAAGCATCCGTATAATCCGAATATCGTCGGGGAAACCCTGCTAAACCTAAAAAATGTTGAGGGAAAAAAGTTAGATTAACCCCGATAAACATTAATCAAAAATGAACTTTCCCAAAAAATTCATTATAACAATAGCCGCTTATTTTTCCAATTCAATAGTAAAACCCCCCAAAAATAGCAAAAACAGCCCCCATAGAAAGAACATAATGAAAATGCGCAACTACATAATATGTGTCATGTAGAACAATATCAAGAGAACTATTTGCTAATACAACTCCAGTTAAACCACCAACTGTAAATAAAAAAACAAACCCCATAGCCCAAAGCATTGGAGTATCTAACCTAAGAACACCTCCATAAATAGTTGCCAACCAACTAAAAACTTTAATCCCAGTTGGCACAGCAATAATCATAGTGGCAGCAGTAAAATATGCTCTTGTATCAACATCCATCCCAACAGTAAACATATGATGGGCTCAGACAATAAATCCAAGAAGCCCAATAGAGAGCATGGCATAAACCATTCCTAAGTACCCAAAAATTTGTTTTTTAGCAACAAAAGTCGGGATTATTTGAGAAATCATGCCAAAACCAGGCAAAATTAAAATATAAACTTCAGGATGCCCAAAGAACCAAAATAAATGCTGAAATAATATTGGGTCCCCACCACCCGCTGGATCGAAAAAAGTCGTATTAAAGTTTCTATCTGTTAACAACATAGTAATAGCACCAGCTAAAACCGGTAAAGATAAAAGTAATAAAAAAGCTGTTATTAAAATAGATCAAACAAATAAAGGTAATTTATTAAAAAACACACTGGGGGCCCGCATATTAAAAATTGTAGTAATAAAGTTAATCGCCCCTAAAATAGAAGAAACCCCAGCTAAGTGAAGACTAAAAATAACCATATCAACAGAACCCCCGGAGTGTGCTTGAATACTAGCAAGAGGGGGATAAACGGTTCACCCCGTCCCCGCTCCTTGTTCAATAAAAGCAGAGCCTAATAATAAAAAAAGCGCAGGGGGCAAAAGTCAAAAACTAATATTGTTTAATCGAGGAAACGCCATATCCGGTGCTCCAATATATAATGGAACTAATCAATTACCGAACCCCCCAATCATAACCGGCATAACCAAAAAAAAAATCATAATAAAAGCATGTGCTGTAACAATTACATTATAAAGATGATCATCTCCTAACATCGCCCCTGGCGCAGAAAGCTCCAGTCGGATAAGCATACTAAAAGCAGTTCCAATTAAACCGGCCCCTCCTCCAAAGACTAAATACAGTGTGCCAATGTCCTTATGATTAGTAGAAAACACTCATCGAGTTCAATAACCAGAAAGCATTTGTTTGATTTTTTTTTAATTGCCCCTTAAGGGGCTGATACAACAAATCCCTCGACTATATTGGGCGGGGACAACACCACGAAAAGCATAATTAATTGTTGTCCCCATCTATATGCTCTATCTCCTGCATCACTCATTCATTGTCCAATCCCACTCATTCTTCAACAACTCCCTCGACTATATTGGGCGGGCCTAAATCTGCCGGTGGTTCAACTACCAGCCCTTCGGCCACATTACCCCCGACTGCCTGCGCCACTCCGTCAACTACTTGCTCTCCGACCACATTAATGGCCGGGGGCACGTTTTGTACTAGTAGCGCGATCATTTCTGCAACAAATTGCTCTGCCTCTGTCAGGTCGGGAGGGGGGAGTAGTGAAGGCAGCTCCCCATCCCCCCGGGGCGCTTGACAATGGAGAGGCTCACCAAAAAACATGCCCCAAATGACATAGCTAAAAATTGCAAAACAAACACCAGCCCAAAATCAAAAAGAAGGATTTTCTAACAAACAACATCATGAATTTCAGCGTTTTTGATTAGTTGTATACAGGCGGGAAGACCTGCTCCCGCTCCAATTATACTTAGCATAACAGAAAATGCAGTTTTTATAACGATACATATTGCTTAGCTTTTGATTAGTTAAGTACAAACGAGAGGCAAGACCAACCTCCTTAAAGAGCCCCCCCAAAGGGGTAAAACAAACTCTTAACAATTTCATCTTTAAATTTTAATTCTTTTATTAAAGACCACTCTCATTTCATTAAAAATGTTCTTATTGACCAACTACGTTTTATTAAAGGAAATACAAAAACTTCTAATAAAATTAACAATAAAAATAAAATAATAATCCCCCACCAATATTGCACATTATAAGTTGTTACTTCTAACTGCGGCATACAAAGAGTGTAAGACTTGCACCTACATAGCTGATTTTGAAGATCAACCGTTTCCATTAACATAACCCTCTGAAGAATCCAAGTTAAAGTGCAAAAATTAAAAAAAGTATTCCAAGAAAAAAAACTAAAGCATAATTAAACACTAACCCCGACTGCAGGCTACTCACCCTTTGAGTTTGAAAAATAAAAAATTGAACAACACCTCTCGGCCCAACAACCTCTAATAAACCTTTATCAATTGTTAAATTAGTAATAAGATGTCCTATTTTATATATTTTTTTTATAAAAAAAAAATTAAAAAAAAAATTCATTTGTCAAGCAGAGCCAAAAAAGTCATAAAGAGAAAAAACACCAGATCCTATTTGAGAAGAAAAAAAGAAAAAAAAAAATATCGTTCCAAAAAGTCCAATAAAACAAAATAAAATTGGAAATATTTTTATTTTTAAAGAGAGTATTGAAAAAATATCTATTTGAAAAGACCAAATTATTTCTTTACTTAGATAGCCCCAAAAAATACTCCCTAAAGTTAATATGCCCAAAGGAATTAAAAATAAAAAGTCTCCTTCTTTAAGAAAAAAAATATTTGCTCGTTTTAAATTAATATTGGACAAAAAAACCAAATAAATTAAACGAATAGAGTATATAATTGTTAATAAAACAGAAAAACAACCTAATCAATACACAAAAATTAAATAAAATTGCCCAAAAGCAAATTCTAAAATTAAATCTTTTGAATAAAACCCTGTTAAAAAAGGAAACCCCATTAAAGAAAAAGAGCCTATAAGAAAAAAAACGTAAGTTAAAGGAAGAAAAGACAATAAACCCCCCATTTTTCTTATGTCTTGTTCGTCAATTACCGCATGAATAAGAGACCCCGCACTCAAAAATAATAAAGCTTTAAAAAAAGCATGATTCATTAGATGAAACAGACTAATTGCATAGTGAGAAAGCCCACAAGCAACAACCATATAACCTAATTGACTACAGGTAGAATAGGCGATTATTTTTTTTAAATCATTTTGAACTAAACCAATTGTGCCTGCAATAAACACAGTTAAAACCCCAACGATTGAAATAATAATTAATATAAGAGGAACAACATCAAATAAAGGAGAAGCACGAATTAATAAAAAAACACCTGCAGTAACCATCGTTGCAGCATGAATTAAAGCAGAAACCGGAGTTGGTATAAAATTTCTATTATTTTCATAATAGATAGGACTTTTTCTTTTACTTTCTTTCTACTCTCACTCCAGGCCCCCCATCACTCATTCGTATATCAAACCCAAAACTAGTACAAAAAAAAACCCTATCATAGTTCAAAACCCAAACGGAGCAATCGAATTATATAAAACACATCAGGGAAAAAAAAAAGAAATTTCTAAATCAAAAATCAAGAATAGAATACCAATTAAAAAAAAACGTATTGAAAAAGGGCGTCCTAAAAAATTAAATGGAGCAAAACCACACTCATAAGCAGAAACCTTTTCTCGGTCTGGAACTTTTTCCCCTATCAAAAAAGAAAGAAATATAAATAACCCCGCCAAAATAAAAATAAAAAAAAAAAAAATAAAAAGATTAACCATTATCCTCGTAAAGAACTAAAAGATTTTAAAACAATTGTTCCTCGAATTCTATAATATGCAACTAAAATAGCTAAACCAATAGAAGACTCTGCAGCAGCAATAGTCAACCCCATAATCATAAAAATTTGTTCTATTAAGAGGTCTATTTCTTTAGAACTTATTAAAAAAAAAAAAAAAGTTGATAATAAAACTAGTTCAATAGAAACAAGCATAATAATAAAATGTCCTCTATTTAAAATTATACCCCAACTCCCCAATAAAAATAAAATAATAATAATAACTAGGTATTTATAATACATTTTAAATAATTTAAATATTGAACATATTCATTTAAACCAACTCCCTTTATCACAATTGGCATAAAAGAATGATTTGCCCCACAAATTTCAGAGCATTGTCCAAAAAAAACCCCCGCTCGTTTTATAAAAACACCAGTTTGATTTAAACGACCGGGAACCGCATCGATTTTTAACCCTAAAGAAGGCACTGCAAAAGAATGTAAAACATCTGCCCCAGTAACTAAAAATCTTATATGTGTTTGAATAGGAATTAAAAGTTTATAATCAACTTCTAACAAACGAGTCTCTCCAGAAACTAAATCTGAAGTGGGAATCATATAAGAATCAAACCTTAACGTGTCCCCTTCATAATCAGAATATTCATAAGATCGATATCATTGATGCCCAACAACTTTAATCGTCAAAGCCGGAGAAACAACCTCGTCCATTAAATATAATAATTTAAGAGAGGGCAATGCAATAAAAATTAATATAACGGCCGGGATAATCGTTCAAACAATCTCTAAAAATGTGCCATCGATTAAATGACGGTCATAAAACTTATTTGTAAAAGCTTCAACAAAAAGTCATAAAACAACAGTAACTATAATAATTAATAAAAACATAACTTGGTCATGAAAAAAAACAATTTCTTCTACAATCGGGTCCCCAACATCTTGAAACTCTAATAGTCAAGTCTCCGGACTATCCGAATAATAAAGATGACTAAACAAGAGAACACACAACCAGGCCAGAACATTTATAAAAAGCCCGGAAAATAACCTAAAAACCTCCCAAAAAAAGGCTTGTATAAAGAAAAGTGCCTTCTGAATTGTAGAAAAAAATTTTTTTATCGTCCCCATTAATCGAGGCCCAAAAGAAGCAAGAAAAAAAGGATTTTGCATTAAAGAAGTTTTTATGAGCCTCATCAATAAATACATAAATATAAAAATAATCAAACAACATCGACAAAGTGCCAGTATCAACTCGCGGCCTCAAACCCAACGTGTTGACGACGAGTAAATTGATTAGAGAGCAAACGTAAAAAACAAATAAATAGAAAAGTAGTTCCAATTATAACATGTAGTCCATGAAACCCTGTCGCAACAAAAAAAGTGGCCCCATAAACAGAGTCAGATAAAGTAAAGGGCGCCTCATAATACTCAAATGCTTGCAACCCCGTAAACATAACACCCAAAAAAAGAGTTAAAAATAAAGCAAGTTGGGCCTCTTTTTTTAAACCACAAAGTATTGCATGGTGCGCCCATGTAACCGTTGCCCCAGAACTTAATAACACAGCAGTATTTAATAAGGGAACAGAAAAGGGGTTTAATGCAACAATTCCTTGTGGAGGCCAAACTACTCCAAGTTCAACAACCGGTGCTAAACTACTATGAAAAAAAGCCCAAAAAAAAGAAAAAAAAAACAAAATTTCTGAAAGAATAAATAAAATCATACCATATTTAATCCCTTGTTTGACAATTAAGGAATGGTGACCTTGAAAAGTTGATTCTCGTATAACATCTTGTCATCAAACAAACATAACTCCAACAACAACCAAAAGCCCCAAATATAAAAAAAAACTAAACCCATAATGAAAAAAAACCACTGCACCAACAGTAATAAAAAAAGAGCCAATTGCTCCAACAAAAGGCCATGGAGAAGGCTCAACTAAATGATATGAATGAAACTGCATCAAGAGCCAGTTCCCTCACTCTTACTATGTTACGACTTACAGCCCATTTCTCGGCTGGCGACGGGCGATTTGTACTAACATTGCCATAAAATTCATTGAAACGCACTACTTTTCAATTACTTTTAAATCCAACTTCATCGTCTTATTTTAAAAACAATCCGAACCCCTCTTTTTCTAGGAGAGAAATGTAGCGCATCTAACCCCGAAATATAAGGGTCATAATACCTGACTTCGACCTTGATAGGATTAAACCGCTTTTTGTCTCAAACAGAAATTGACGACGGCCATGCAACACCTGTTTATAAGTTCAAACTTCGGTAAGGTCTCTCGCGGATCATCGAATTAAGCGACACGCTCCTCTAATTAACAATGAACAGCCAAGTTTTTTGAATTTTAATCTTGCGACCGTACTACTCAAGCGATATTCTTTTACTGTATAGACTACCAGGGTCTCTAATCCTGTTTGCTCCCAAAACCTTCGTGTTTAAGAAAAAAAAATAAATTATTTTCATATAAAAAATTCTTTTTTTCATTTTAACATTCCACAATTACGAAATAAAAATTCTATTTATTTTTTTTTTTTAAAATCCTTAACACGCTTTTTGCTTTTTATTAAAAAATAAATCCTTAAGTGTTACCGCGTCTGCTGGCACTTAATTTGACAGATTTTTTTTATTCTACCTATGTCTTACTTTCGTATATTACATAAAATTCATTACTGCTGCCAAGGGTTTTCTTTTGTTTCAGTGAAAATGTGGTTAAACCATGCATCTTCAAAAAAAGAATAGAAAACTTTTCTTTTTTTAATACAACAAATAAAAAAAATTTTTTTATTTTATCCTCACCTGTTCGCACACACTAGCATGTATAACCTGGACTAAACATTTTTTTCTCCCCAAAACCAAAGGACTAACCCACCGGGCTAAAAATAAGACTGTTTTTAATTAAGTCAATAATAGGAAAAGGCACAATTCCCCCCAAAAAGATAATTAAAAGAAAAGGAAGAATTACAAAAATCTCTCGTCGACTTAAATCCCTATTAAAAAGTAAATAATTAGATCCTCCACCAAAAGAAATACGATTAAAAAGACTAAGAGAATAAATTGCAGAAAAAAGAACCCCAAAAATAACAAACATTCCAACTCCATAATGATATTGAAAGACTGCTAATAAAGAAAAAAATTCTCCAACAAAATTACAACTAAGAGGAAAGCCCATGTTCGCCAAAGACAAAATTAACATTGTAATAATAAAAAGAGGCATTGTCAAAGTCAAACCCCGATAATATTTTATTAAACGAGTATGGTGACGATCATACAAAAAAGTTACTCCAATAAAAAGAGCAGAGCTAACAAACCCGTGCGCCAACATTAAAAAAAGGGCCCCAATTAACCCCTCTATAACATGTGTAAAAAGACCCAAAGGCACAATTCCCATATGAGCAACAGAAGAGTAAGCAACAAGCCGTTTAAAATCAATTTGACGACATGTCATTAAGCCCCCATAAACAACAGCAACAACACTAAAAAAAACAATAACTGGAGACCAATATAAAGAAGCTCCCGGAAAAAGAGGTCAAGAAAAACGCAAAAGGCCGTAGCCCCCTAATTTTAATAAAATACCCGCCAAAATAACGGAGCCCGCAACAGGAGCCTTGACATGTGCTTGTGGCAATCAAATATGAAATGGAATAAGGGGTAGTTTCACCGCAAAACTAAGAAAAACCCCAACTAAGGCTCATTTTTGAATACTTAAAAATAATTTAATATTAAGTAAAAGAAAATAGTCTGTTGTCCCAATCCTTTGATATAAAAAAAGTATTATAAAAAAAAAAAGAGAGATCCTATAAAAGTAAAAAAAAAAAAAATAAAAAGAAGCACGAACCTTTTCTTCTCGAGAGCCTCAAATACCAATTAGAAAAAACATTGGTATTAATATCCCCTCAAAAAAAAGATAAAACAAAAGAAGATCAAACACTATAAAAACACCTATTAATAAAACTTCTAAAAAAAACAAGCACAAAAGAAATTCTTTAAATAAAAATTTTATTGATTTTTGGCTAATTAAAATACAAATTGGAATTAAAAAAGTCGTTAAAAGTAAAAAAACCAAAGAAACACCATCTACAGCAAAAACAATCGGGCCCCAATCTAAAATAGAAAATATATTTCATTCTACTAAACTAAAAAATTGAAAATGACCTTCTCCATCAAACCCGCTCCAAAAAACTAAAGCACTAAAAAATAGAGCCAAAGATCATTCTAAGGCCCGTTTTTTTAAAAGATTTTTTTTTTCCCGAGACACCCCCATTACATTAAGTATTCCGATAAAAAGAATTAAATAAAAAAGAACCATTGTTTTAATAAAAAGAATTTACAGCAACTATAATACATTATATAAAAGACCCCTTTCTCAATTTCATCACTTTCTCAATTTCATTACAAACTTAGCAACGAGCCCAGGCGTTAACTCAAAAACATTCCCCCTCTTCAAAAAAAATTCCCCCTCTCCAACAAGAGACGGGGCTATCCGCAAACAATCAAAACTAAATCAAAACCAAAATGACAACAAGAAACAAAAAATACCCAAGTAGAAACAGTCTAAAAGCTCGTGGATTTACCATTTGATCCGCATAGCACAGAAGTCTTAAATACAAAAAAATTAAAGAAATCAGCGGCCCATGGAGCAGTATATCTACGCACTCAAAAGGAATCAAACCAAAAATCGGTTCAAGTGGCATATGGGACATCCAGCCTCCCCCCTCAAAAGAGGGCGAACTCAAAGGCGGCTCAATTAGCTCGCTTTTTCTTTCATAGAGAGAAGTCTCCATAACTCCCCCCCTTATTTCTTGTGAAGTTGCGCCCTCATCTTCACTGACGGGGCCTTCATAGACGTTTCTCAGTACCACGTCGCCCCGAGCGAGGGGGTTTTCATAAATGTGTATTACGACCTCCTCTGGTTCAGAAACGGGGCCCTCAACTTCAAGGGCCTCTCTTTGCGCAACTTCACGGGTATTATTGAGCCTGCGCACATGGTTCATGAAAGTTCAAAAGTGAATAATGGGATAGCTTCCGTCTTCTTGTGGTTCTACTTGCATGTTTTCTAGCAACCATCTTTGCACCCGGGCAGAATATCAACATAAACACAAACTATAATTTATAACCACGGAACCACTCAGTAAACAAAGGAAGAAAATTTCTAAATCTGGCATGTTAATGTAAAATAATAGTGTCTGTCAGATATACAACTGTTAGCAAGCAAAATACATAGGCCTGTATTATTGCCACTGCCATCTCTAATAGCGTAATAAACACCATTATAAATATGGCAAATTTAAAAACCAACCCAAACCCGGCCAAAATGACAAACAAAAGATGACCCGCAGAAAGGTTCGCGGCTAATCGAATCCCCAAAGAAACAGCTCGAGAAACATAACTTACTGTCTCTATTAAAATTAAGAGAGGCGCCAAAACTAAAGGAGCCCCGCTCGGCATTAAAATACTAAAAAAATCTTTTTTAAATTTATAAAATCCAGAAAAAGTAACCCCAATAACAATAGAAAAAGAAAATCCAAGAGTAACAATAATATGCGTTGTCGGAGTAAACACATAGGGACATAAACCTAAAATATTTAAAAAAACTAAAAAAACAAAAAGAGAAACAATAAAAGAAAAATATCTTAAACCCACACCACCCAAATTTTGCATTGTTATATAATAAAAATAATTTTCTATACATTCATAAACAGATTGCCATCTTTTTGGAATTAATTCAATTCCTTTAAAAAGTAATAAAACAACAATAATAACAAAAGTCATCATTATTGTTGAATTTGTAAAACCAAATAGTCACACTATGTTAAATTGTTCAAAATAAGAAGAGCTATTCATTATCTGTTTATTTGGAAAAAAAGATCTTGTTTTTTACTTAAAGGTTCTGTTTCTTGGGTTAATACAATTACACCAATCATAGCAACTAATAAAATAAAACTGGCCAAAAGAAATAAACAAAAACAAGAAACGTATAAAACATGCCCAAGGGCCTCAATATTATGATAAGAAATAAGAAATCAAGGAAAAGAAAGGTCCCAATTCTCTACTTGAAAAGAACCCAAAAGCAATCCACTGGAGGCGATTTCTGAAAAAAAAAAAATTCCAATTATAAATCCAATTGGTATATAATTTGTCATATCTACCTCTCTTTTTAAAACAGGAGGGTAATCAGTTAGATTTAATAACATAATAACAAATAAAAATAAGATCGCTATTGCCCCGACATAAATAAGTAAAAACATCAAAGCAAGAAAATCTATTCCTAACAAAAGGAAAAAAACTGCAGAATTTATAAAAACAAGAACCAATCAAAAAATAGAAAGAACAGGATTTAACGCTGAAACAACCATTACCCCGGAACCAATTATCCCTAAAATAAAAAAAAAAGAAAAAAATTCCATTTTAAAACAAATCAAAAATTATTTGAGAAAAAAAAAAAAAAAGAAAATGTGGAGAGACAAAAAAAAAAAGAATAAAATAAAAACAAAAACCAATTAAAAAAACTTTTTTAAAATTTAATTTAGATTCTTTTTTTAAAACTTTGATTGTAATTAAAAGAAAAGAATTCTTTTGAAAAAAAAGTATTTTTATAATTCGAATATAATAAACCCCGGCTATAACAGAACAAAAAACAGCAAAAAAAAAAATAAAATATGATTTAGAAAGAATTCCAGATAACAAAATAAATCATTTTCCAAAAAATCCAGCAAAAGGAGGGATTCCTGCAATAGAAAAAAAAAGAACACCTAAAGTAGTCGAAAAAAAAGGTAAGTATCGAGAAAGTCCACTGAATTCAACAAGTAAATTTTTATAAACATTAAAACTTAATATAATAGAAAAAGCACAAATTGTCATCACAACATATATAAAAAGATAAACAAGACTCGCCTGTAAACCTTCAAAAGAACCATTTTCCAGGCCTCATAAAATAAAGCCCATATGGCCAATCCCACTATAAGCCAAAAGTCGTTTTATTTTAGTTTGATTTAAGGCACCCAGGGCTCCAACAAACAAAGAAAAAAGAACCCCCCCCAAAAAGAAATTTACAGGCAATCCAATTGAAATTATAAGAGAAAAAAACCCTATTTTTGGAACAACAGCCAATAAAAGAACAATTTTAGTAGGTGCCCCCTCATAAACATCAGGAACTCACATATGAAAAGGAGCAACTGATAATTTAAAAAAAAGAGCAACAATAATTAAAAGATACCCAATTGGTACCGAAACAGCAGAAAAAACTTGTTTTGAATTAAAAAGAAGTTCTATATGAGAAAAGTGTATATTAGCCCCAATACCACATAATAAAGCACACCCAAATAAAAATAAACCAGAAGAAAGAGCACCCAAAATAAAATATTTTAATCCTGCTTCCACACTATAACCAGACCCTCGAGCAATCAAAATAAAAAAACAAAGAGTAAAAAGTTCAATGGTTAAATAAATAGAAAGCCAATTACTTGAAGAAATTAAACAAAAAACCCCAAAAACAATAATTAAACTTAAAATGGGCACATCTGTTTGTTCTTTTTTTTTTGGCCCAAATAAAAGAAAGACAGCAAAAGAACCAATTAAAACCAAAAGCTTTCCCCACTCTAATTTTAAAAAAAAAAAAAACAAAAAAATAATAATAAATAAAAAAGAGAAAGTTTTAAAAGAAAATAACGAAGACTTAAAACCACGAAGCTCAAAAGAAAACCCCCTAAAACAAAAATTTCATTAATTTTTATTTAATAATTGATTTTCAAYAATACCAAAAATTGGTATTAAAACTAAAAAATAAAAAAAATAAAAAAAAGAAAGTATTTGACCAATTAAAATAAAAGGTTCTTCTACAACTTGTGAACCAATTCAAGTTAATAAAGCAAAATCAATAATTAAAAATCAAAATGCAATTCGACCTAAAGGACGAAAAAAAAGCCCCTTTAAAAAACTTTGATGTAAAATAAATAAAAAAAATAAAATAAAAATACTACAAAACATTGCAATAACCCCACCTAATTTATTTGGTATAGAACGTAATATTGCATAAGCAAATAAAAAATATCATTCTGGTTGAATATGAACCGGAGTAACCAAAGAATTAGCTTGAATAAAATTTTCAACATCCCCTAGCAAATTTGGCAAAAAAAAAACAAAAAAACAAAATAAAAAAAAAAGAAAAAAAAACCCAAAAAAATCTTTTGATGTATAAAAAGTATGGAATGAAACTCCGTCAATTGAAGAGTTTAATCCTGTTGAATTATTAGACCCATCAACATGTAAATAAACTAAATGAAGAACAACAAGAAAAACTAAAATAAAAGGAAGTAAAAAATGTAAACTAAAAAACCGATTTAATGTTGCACCAGAGACACTAAACCCGCCTCACACTCACTGAACAATATCAACCCCAAAATAAGGAATAGCAGATAATAAATTAGTTATTACAGTTGCCCCTCAAAAAGACATTTGTCCTCAAGGCAAAACATAACCCATAAAGGCGGTAGCCATTGTAAATAAAAAAATAACAACCCCAATGCTTCAAACATGAAATTTTAAATACCCCCCATAATATAAACCTCGACCAATATGAACATAAAGACAAAAAAAAAACAAAGAAGCACCGTTAGCATGAAGATATCTTAATAAAAACCCATAATTAACATCTCGCATGATATGACCAATTGAAGTAAAAGCAAAATTAACATCAGAACAATAATGCATAGACAAAAAACACCCCGTGACTATCTGTAAAACCAAACACAATCCCAATAAAGATCCAAAATTTCATAAATAAGTAATGTTAGAAGGAGAAACCAAATCAACTAAAAACCCATTGATAAAAAATAAAATAGGATTTTTTTTTCGTAATGGCACTTAAAAATCTCTTAGTTCTTTCCCCAAATATTTTAAATAGGAGGGGGGCCATTAAACCCAAAGAGAACACTAGCCACAAAAATGACCATTCCTAAACTTAAAGGCAAATACCCCTTTCATAACAAAGCCATAAGCTGATCATATCGAATTCGAGGAAAGGAGGCCCTTACTCAAATAAAAAAAAAAATAATAAAAACAACTTTAAAACCAAATCATCCCGCCCCACCTTTAAAATATGAACTCGGAGAAAGCCATCCTCCCAAAAAAAAAATCGTTGTTAAACAACTCATTAAAATAATATGGGCATATTCAGCAAGAAAAAATAAAGCAAAAGACATCGAGGCATACTCAACATTATATCCCGAAACAAGTTCTGACTCTCCTTCTGTTAAATCAAAAGGAGCACGATTGGTCTCTGCCAAAATCGAGGCAAAAAACATTATTGTAACAGGAAATAATGGAAAAAAAAACCAAATACCATTATTTTGCGCTAAAACAATTTCAGTGATACTTAAAGAACCAACACATAATAAAACCGAAATAAGAATTAGCCCAATTGAAACCTCATAACTTATCATTTGAGCCGCAGCCCGAATAGCACCCAAAAAAGCATATTTCGACCGACTTCCTCATCCAGACATTAAAATAGCATAAACACTAATAGAAGAAATAGCTAAAATTCATAAAAGACTAATTTTAAAATCACTAATACCCACTCCTTTCTCATAAGGAATAAAACCCCAAACAAAGAAAGCTAATGTAAAAGATATAACTGGAGCCAAAAGATAAACAAATTTATTTGCTTGATGGGGGAGAATCATTTCTTTAATAAATAACTTCACCCCATCTGCAAAAGGTTGAAGAAGCCCCCCTCCAACAACATTTGGCCCCTTTCTTACTTGCATATACCCTAAAATTTTTCGTTCTGCTAAAGTTAAAAATGCAACAGCAATAAGTAAAGGAATAATAATAATAATAGACTTAATCAAATAAAAAAAAGTAAATCACATAAAGTCTCTTAGACATTAAAATAAATATTTTATTGTCCATTAATAAACAATTATTTTATTAATGAATTGTTTTTTTAATGTATAGTAATTTTTTTAATTAATTTTTTAATTAAAAGGCCCAATAACCTTCCATTGCATCCGGCAACCAAGTGTGTAATCCTAATTGAGCAGATTTCCCCATAACCCCAAAAAATAAAAATAAACAAATAAAAAACATTTGATTAGAAAAAAAAATAGAATTAAAAATAGTAGAAAAATCTAGAGACCCGAAAAGATCCCAAAGTAAAAACATTGCTAAAAGCAACCCAATATCACCAATTCTATTCACTAACATTGCTTTAATAGCAGCTCTATTTGCCTCTAATCGAGTTAATCAAAAATTAATTAATAAATAAGAACAAAGACCAACCCCTTCTCACCCAATAAATAATTGAAGAAAATTATCGCTAGTTACCAATAAAACCATTAAAAAAGTAAACAAAGAAAGATATGTCATAAATCGGGGAATGTGCGGGTCCCCCCGCATATAAGCAATAGAAAAAATATGGACCAAAGCAGAAACAATAAAAACAACAAATAACATAATAACTACTAAACCATCAAATTGAAAACCAAAAAAAACAACAAACAATCCCGAATCAAATCATTTTCATAATTTCAAATACGTTGTTGTTGAATTAAATAAAACTTCAATCGCGATTAAAAAAGAATAAGATAAACTTAAAACTAAACAACTTGAAGTTAAAATCCCCGCCCCTCTTTCTCCAATTTTTCTTCCAAAACAACCGGTTAAAATAGCTCCAATTAAAGGAAAAAATAAAACTAAAAGATACATTAATAAAATTTTATGTTCTAATCGTAGATGGCCAACAAACAAAAATATTTCTTTTTATTTTTAGAAGCAATCCTAATTTAAAGAATAGTTGTATTAAGAGAACTATTGATTTTTGATCCTTTCGTACGAAAAAACAACATATTTTTGTTTTCTAATTGTAGATAGAAACCAAGCTGTGTCACCACGCTTTTAACTCAAATCATGTATAACTGTAATGGATGAACAAACCAACCCTTACGAGTGACTACACCGTAGGACGTTACAATTCAACATCGAGGTCGCAAACACTGTCGTTAATTAACTCTCAAACGTTATTGCGCTGTTATCCCCAGGGTAACTTTTATTTGTTTTCGTTATTTTTTTCACTCAAAATAACGGATCAAAAAACACACCAAAAATGTCTCATCAATAAAAAAATTTCAAAGTTAAACATGCGTCATAGTTCATTTTCGTTACTTTTTAAAAAACTGTCGCCCCAACAAAACTGTCTTGCTTATAAAAGAGAAAATTTATATATATAAGCTTACAGTAAAGCTCCATGGGGACTTCTCGTCTAACAATTAAAATGTAGCATCTTCACTACAGATTTAATTTCATTGAATATTTTTTTAAGACAGAAAAACTTTCGGGATACCATTCATACCGGTCAACAATTAATTGACAATTGATTGCGCTACATTATCACAGTCAGTGTTACCGCGGCCATTTAATTGTCTTTATTAGTAGGCGGGACAAACATATTAAGATACAACCATCGGGCAGGTTTCACCTTTTATAAAAATCAAAAAGCTATGTTTTTGGTAAACAGTCGAAGCTTAACTTTGCCGAATTCCTTAAAAAAATGTTTTTCTTTTTTTTTTTCTTTCTTTAATTAGAAAAACAGTTCTTTTTTTTTCTTTTCCCGATATTATATATTTTTATAAAAAATCTTCATAAAAAATTTCTTTTTTAGAAACTGTGTTATCCTCTTAGAGGTAGTATTAAGAAAAAAAAATAATATTTAGATTACTTATGTAAAAATTATTACAACTGGATCCGATTTCAAACTAAAAGGGATTTTGGAATCAACTCAAGGATCGAAAACAATTTATTCTGCTACGAAATATATAATTATTTTCAGAGCTTTTGTTTTATTTAAGCCACCAAAATTATAAAAAAAAGTTAAAATTTTTAAATAAACAACTACGTACTTTTTAAAAGATGGCTGGTTCCAAGCCTACATTTTTATTGTCTAAATTTAATTTTTTTTTAAACTAAAGAAAAAAAAATGACAATAGCTTCTAATTTGAGCTTTCTCTTTTAACAAAAAATCTTTTCATTTATTGTTTGTTTACTTTTATTTTATTTTTGTTTTTTTTAAAATGACAATTAGAATAAAAAAAAAAGAACACTACTTAAATAGTTTTCGCAGAAAACCAGCTATTTCCAAGTTCGATTGGCCTTTCACCCCTAATCACAAATTTTCTGAGATTTTTGCCACAATCACCAGTTTTTGCTAACACAATTCATGATTAAATCACTTGGTTTCGGGGAATTTGACTAAAAAAAAAATTACTTAAAACTTTCCGCTTTAAATATGCCAAATAAATCTCTTTTACCCATTATACAAAAGGTACGCCTTTCAAAAGCTACTTCAAAAATAAAAAATTCAAACTCTTTTCAACTCTCTTTCAACTTTCCTTTACAGTACTCTCACTATCAGTATAAACTAATATTTAAGCAAGGTCTATGACCACCACAAGCACAGCTCCAATTTCACTCTCCGCCACTCTCGGAATCTCGTTTGATTTTTACTTGGTAATAAGATGTTTCAATTCAAATTAAAAAATCACTTTTCTGGAGAAACGGCCAATAAAGCAACTAAGCGCCATTTCGAAAAAAATCGTCTAATTTTAGTTTATCTTAGTTGTCCTCTTTTTTTTTATAATTTTTATTACGTGTAAGAGCGAGATTCGAACTCACTTTTTTGGGGCATGAACCCAACGACTTACCTTTCGTCTTTCTTACA